GGTTGGGTCAGGTTGGAGTTTTTAGCCAGGCTCATGTTATGATTTTGTCTTCATAAATTGACTGGGGTATACCAAAGCAAAGGCGTATCACTAAATCTTTGATCATGGACAAGAAAAGAGTAAAAAGTCAGTCATTCATTCACACATAAAGATTAATGAAGAAGAATGGTTTTGTTTATCCGAAATTTGAAAATACCGATCCGATTGGATCCATTCATTGGAATAAATTAATGTTTTTATTTGGTTGGATTTTATGCCCCGAGGCGTCGATCTCCGCGAGCATGTGGGAATGTTTCAATTTCTATGGACCAATCAACCGTCCAGCCACAAGCATTAATTAGGAAATGAAAAAATATATAGGGCTATACGGACTCGAACCGTAGACCTTCTCGGTAAAACAGATCAAACTTATTATTTTATTGATTGTCGAAATGATTCGAACTGTTTTAAAGACTCAACATGCATTTTTTTTGCATTGGGCTCTTTCATTAACTGATAGAAATATCAGCTAATCCACCATATTTTTTCTTGACAGGAAGATAATGAGATGGCTCCATGTGCTCTGATTCATTATTTTTATTATGATTCAGGAGCAATACCAAAGTGTTTCAAAGAGGAGTGACCTTGACGTAGGTCTGCCTCCGGCCTAGATCAACCTGACGAGTCTCTATCGCTACGCTCCAAGAGTCAAATATGATACTTCATACACCTTAAAGTTCATAGGGCGAAAAGAGGTTCTTTTGAGGTCCTTATACTCATATTCATTGTGCCTAGCATTGAATGGACTGGGTATTCACCTTATCAATTATCAAATCAATGGCGGGTTCTATTTGGCACCTGAATTGGTACCCAAATCGGACTGAACAAAATTTTTGTCAGGCTATTGTTCCCCCGAATCTATGGAGTAAGACATCGATTTCTCAATAAGATCAATTCTGTTGATTGCACGATGGACCCCCCTGAAAAAGCATTGGCGCACGTGTAAACGAGGTGCTCTACCTAACTGAGCTATAGCCCTTTTCTCCTTTCATAGATATCTTAACATCTAGATAATTTATTGTCAAGATGGATATTTCATAATCTCACATGATAGCTCTCTGATCCGTTTCCTGCCAAGGATTGGTATTGCTTAGAAGTCATATTCGATCTATAATTAGAATCCCCGATGTGTCCTGCTTTTTCTATTTGATGATAAAAAACCTACTTAACCCAGTGGTTAGAGTGTTGCTTTCATACGGCGGAAGTCATTGGTTCAAATCCAATAGTAGGTAGAACTTATTAGATACTGGAGTCAATGGTATCTAATAAGTTTTTCTACCCATCTTCTTTTTCTTTTTTAATTATTTAGCCTTAGATCTAGAAAAAATATAGAAATAGAACAAGGGTCCCTTTCGTTCGAATGAAGAAATAATAAAATTTTGTTCCCGGATAGCTCAATTGGTCAAATTCGAACCAATTGCATCTTCGTTTGTTGCTTTGGGTGAATGCCCGAAAGAACCACTTGAAGTAATGAATCTTATTCTATTCAGTTATATTAAAAAAGGATTCCCAAGTTCCTTCCATCGTGTTGAGAATGAGAAAGCATTCATTCTTTAGTTCATTTCAAAATACTTCAATTGGTACGCGCAAGAAATAGGCCAATTCAGCAGCTTTTTGTTCAATTTCTCGTGGGGTCAAATTCTCATCAGTACGAGTCAAGGGAATGGCCCCCTGGCCTCTGATTTCCATATAAAGGACACGACGAGGATAAAGACCCTCTTTCACTTCCATTCTGATCGACTGGATATCTCTCATAAGGAATCGAAGGAAGATGCGACGATTTATTCCAGGAAATCCCCAACGAAAAATACACACTATTCCTTCTTTTCTATCGAAAAGATCATAACCACTACCTACATTCCACGAAATTGTGCACCACAAATAGGAACTAATAAACAGACCCGCGATCCCATAGAAAGACATCACAATCCCTTGGGGGAAAAAAAGAATTTGTTGAGAGGGGAATAAGGATATCAGATTCCTACCAAGATAACTAGAAGTTCCAACCAATAAGAATCCCAATGAACCTAAAAAAAGGATACAGGCCCAGCAGAAATTACTTGTTTTTCGAGACTCTGTTATAAGTTCTATCCATATACGTTCTGATTGCCAGTTCATATTAGATCCGGTTCCATTCTATTGGAATTCAGAGAAGAGAATGAGTCAAATTCATTCGACTTTACTTTATTTGTTTTGATACCGAAGTCACTCTCATCAACTAGCACCATGATGATGTAAACCATCAGGAGTAATTCATCGAATTGGTTAGATATAAAAAAATCACACCCCCCTTAGATGATCCGACTATGTATATCTACATACATATAGATACATTGACTTTCAATTTCAGATATTCGCGGATCTAGTAAAAAAAGCGGTTCAGCTATACCCGCATATAATATACAGGCTTTTATCCATATATCAAGGATCTGCATGCATAACAATAACCACTTTTTTTGTGCTCGGAGGGATCCACATGTCGTACCGTAACCTATTCTACTAATAGATATCTTTATTATGATCCAAGTCCAAGTGTTAAAGTAAATTGATGAAATTTGATCCCATCGGATCTAAAGAATCTTGTTTTTTTGGACATGAAGAAATAAAGAAGCCATTGCAATTGCCGGAAATACTAGGCCCACTAAAGGCACAAAAATAGAGGGGAAATTGAGATCTGTCATAGAATGGGTACCTCGATTTAATATTTGTACCTGTTATAAATAGATCTTATGATCAGTATATCTATTATAAGTATAGAATAAGTGCAAGGAATATAGAACTAAATGAAATAAGTGTACCTATTCATTTTTCTACACGAAATAGATGTATGATAATCCGCTTTTTTATTAGTGCTCTACTTTATTGAATTGAAATTGAATTTTGATTCGACGGAAAGAAACCGTGTAGCTGAAATAACTCACTCAGAACACCTTTTAAAGGATTACGTGGTACAATTGAATCCAATAAGCCCTTATAGAATGAATACTCAGCCTCTTGTACACCTTCGGGTACTGTTATCTTCAATAATTCTTCAATTATTATTTTACCCGCAAAAGCGATGTAGGCAGTGGGTTCAGCAATAATGATATCTCCCAACATACCAAAACTGGCTGTCACTCCGCCGGTTGTGGGCGATGTAAGGATTGATATATAGAATAACTTTTGCTTTAATTGATAATCATATAAAGCAGAAGATATTTTAGCCATTTGCATCAAACTCAAAGTTCCTTCTTGCATGCGTGCTCCTCCAGAAGCACACACTATAATAAGAGGTAAAGATCTATTAGTAGCATACTCGATCAAACGGGTGATTTTTTCGCCTACTACGGATCCCATACTACCTCCTATGAACTCAAAATCCATAAACCCCATTGCTATGGGAATACCGTTTAATTGACCTATGCCTGTTTGAACCGCCTCATTTAAACCTGTTTTTCTTTGATTCGAATTGATCTTCTCTAGATAAGTTTCCTCTTCCACCTCTTCCCCTTCTTCTACCTCTTCTACCTCTTTCCCCTCTTCTACCCCTTCCCCCTCTTCCGCCTCTTTCACCTCTTCCGAGTTAAATTCAATGGGGTCGACAGAGACCTTGATCTTCTCTAGATAAGTTTCCTCTTCCACCTCTTCCCCTTCTTCTACCTCTTCCAACTCTTTCCCCTCTTCTACCTCTTCCCCCTCTTCTACCTCTTCCCCCTCTTCCCACCCTTCCGAGTTAAAATCAATCGGGTCGACAGAGAACATGTCTTCATCCATAGGATTCCAGGTGCCCGGATCAACCAAGAGTTCGATTCTATCTGAACTATTCATTTTCAAATGAAATCCACAATATTCACAAATATTCATTTTTGACTTCAAAATTTTCTTATAATTTGATATATAACAATTTTCGCATACAACCCATAAATGTTTGAATTTTTTAAATCTATTCGAACTATCACTGTCACTATCACTTATACTTTCATCACTATATTTATCACTGTAATCAGTTCTATTGGAACTATCACTGTTACTGTCACTTATACTTTCATCACTATATTTATCACTGGAATCAGTATAGTCATCAGTATGAATAAAAGCGTAATTAATATTAGAAAGACTCCCCTCTATATTTTCATCACTATCACTATCGCTGTCACTATCGCTTATACTTTCGCTACTATCATGATCACTATCACTGTCACAGTCACTACCGATTTCATAACAAAGATCACTATCAATCCAACTTTTAATGTGATTACTCCAACTATATTGAGTATCACTGTCACTATCACTACGGATTTCAGAACAAAGATAACCCTCAATGCAACTTTTAATGTGATTATTCCAACTATATTGAGTATCGTACATGTCACAATCATCGTAGCGATTGTGACTCTTAGACCTCAGAGAACTAGAAAAAGAAATTTCTAGTTTACTCAGAAAAGAACTATCATTGTCAATCTCAAAAATCTGATTTTCCATATCAAAATCTACGAAATAGTTGTTACCATTATTATCCCTAACGAAAAAAGTTTTATCAGAGATGAAATTCCAAATGTCCCCGACACCTAAAAAATAATCAACATTACTGCAACTATAACTGTCACTATTGCTCCAACTATGAATGTTTTTATCCGTATCATTTAGAATGGGGTCTTCACTTCCACTGGTATTTCCAATAGGACGGCCAAGACTGTCCATTGCTTTACTTAGCCCACGCCCGCGTTCTAACTCATTATTATTAAACAATATTAAATTTAACCACCGCTTTTCCATAGAGCTTTCCCCCTATTTGATTTGAAAATACAATAGATGAATAGTCATTTGATGAATAATCGTTTTCCTATTTCATTTCCGATCAGAATAAGTAAATCGCTAGAATCATTAACTAAATACGGGGGAGCATTGAAAAAAAAAGATTCTCGTTTATGGGAATCGGGAGTATCAATATATGATGGAACCTTTTCTTCAATTCTAAATAG